ACAGATCTAAATTACAAGCCCCTTATAATGATCCAATGAAAAAAAAGGATCAAAAAAATGATTTTTGCTTTTTAACAGTTTTTGGAATGGAAACTGAACTACCTTTTGGTTCTCCCAGAAAAAAACTTTCATTTTTTGAACCCATTTTTAAAGAACTAAAAAAAAAAATTAAAAAATTGAAAAAGAAATGTTTTATAATTCTAAGAATTTTAAAAGAACAAAAAAAATTGTTTCTAAATGTCTCAAAAGAAACAAAAAAATGGATCATTAAAAGCATTCTGTTTATAAAAGAAATAATAAAAGAACTCTCAAAAATAAACCCAATTATATTATTTGGATTGAGAGAAATAGAAGTATATGAATTGAGTGAAACTAAAAAAGATTCGATAATTGGTAATCGGATGATTCATGAATCGTCGATTCAAATTATATCTCAGGGTTGGACAAATTATTCATTAACAGAAAAAAAAATGCAAGATCTAACTGATAGAACAAATACAATCATAAATCAAATAGAAAAAATTACAAAAGAAAATAAAAAAGGAACTCCAGATATAAATTTTAGTTCTAACAAAATAAGTTATGATGATAAAGGATCAGAATCACAAAAAAATATTTGGCAGATATTAAAAAGACAAAATGTTAGATTAACCCGTAAGTCACATTATTTTATAAAATATTTCATTGAAAGGATATACATAGATATCTTTCTATGTATCATTAATATTCCTAGCATCAATACACAACTTTTTCTTGAATCAACAAAAAAAATTATTTATAAATACATTAACGATAATGAAGCAAATCACGAAAGAATTGATAAAACAAATCAAAGTGTAATTCCCTTTATTTCGACTATAAAAAAGTCATTTACTAATATTAGTAATAAGAATTCAAAGACTTTTTGCGACTTATCTTACTTTTCACAAGCATATGTATTTTACAAATTATCACAAACTCAACTTATTAACTTATATAAGTTAAAATCCGTATTTCAATATAACGGAATGTCTCTTTTTCTTAAGAATGAAATAAAGGATTTTTTTGTTGTAACACAAGAACTATTTCATTCCGAATTAAGACATAAGAATCTTCGCAATTATGGAATGAATCAATGGACAAATTGGTTAAGGAGTCAGTATCAATGTGATGTATCTCATATTAAATGGTCTAGATTAGTACCACAAAAATGGCGAAATATATTCAATCAACACTGTATGGCTCAAAATAAAGATTTATGTGATTTATATGAAAAGGATCGATTAATTAACTACGAAAAAAATTTCGAAACAGATTCATTACTGAATCAAAAAGATAATTTTAAAAAACAATATAGATATGATATTTTAGCATATAAATCTATTAATTATGAATATAAGAAGGACTCTTATATTTATGGATCACCATTACAAGTAAAAAATAAACAAGATATTTTTTATAATTACAACACACATACACAAAAATCATTTAATATGCCGGAAGGTATTCCTATTATCCCTTATCTAGTAGAAGATGATATTAGAGATATGGAGATAAATCCGGATAGAAAATATTTTGATTGGAGAATTTTCCATTTTTGTCTTAAAAATAAGGTCGATATTGACGCCTGGATCGATATTGATACTGACACTAACAGTAATAAATATACTAAGACTAGGGTTAATAAGTATAAAATAATTGATAAAATCAATAAGAGGGGTCTTTTTTATCTCACGATTCAGCAAGATCAAGAAATCAACCTATCCAATCAAATAACCCTTTTTGATTGGATGGGGATGAATGAAGAAATACTAAGTTGTCCCATATCAAATATGGAATTTTGGTTCTTCCCAGAATTGGGGATACTTTATAATACGTATAAAATTAAACCGTGGATTATACCAATTAAATTACTAGTTTTAAATTCTAATATAAATGAAAATGATAGTAAAAACAAAAGCATCACCGGAAATAAAAAAAGGGATCCTTTTATATCAATATCGGAGAATTCAAAAAAATCTTTTGAATTAGAAAACCGAAACCAAGGGGAAAAAGAATACGCGGTCCAAGCAGATTTTAAATCAGCTCTTTCAAACCAAGAAAAAGATGTTGAAGAAGATTATACGGGATCGTACATGAAAAAAAATAGAAATAAAAAGCAATACAAGATCAATACAAAAGGGGAGTTTGATTTCTTCCTAAAAAGGTATTTGCATTTTCAATTGAGATGGGATGATTCTTTAAATAAAAAAATAAGCAATAACATCAAAGTATATTGTCTCCTGCTTAGACTGATAAATCCAAGAGAAATTACTATATCCTCTATTCAAAGAGGCGAAATGAGTCCGGATATTCTGATGATTCAGAAAGATTTAACTCTTACAGAATTGATTAAAAGGGGAATTTTGATTATTGAACCAATTCGTCTATCTATAAAAAATGATGGAAAATTTATTATGTATCAAACCATCGGTATTTCATTAGTTCATAAAAGCAAACACCAAATTAATCAAAGATACCGAGAAAAAAAACATGCTGATAAGAATTCTGATGAAGCCATTACAAAACATCAAAGGATGACTGGAAATAGAGATAAAAATCATTATGATTTGTTTGTTCCTGAAAATATTTTATCACCTAGACGTCGTAGAGAATTGAGAATTCTAATTTGTTTCAATTCTGAGAATAGACATAGAAATGCAGCATTTTGTAATGGGAATAAGGTAAACAGTCAAGTTTTGGATAAAAGCAAAAACTATAAAAAAAAACTTATTAAATTTAAGTTATTTCTTTGGCCCAATTATCGATTAGAAGATTTGGCTTGTATGAATCGTTATTGGTTTAATACCAATAATGGCAGTCGTTTCAGTATGGTAAGGGTACATATGTATCCGCGATTGAAAATGCATTAATAGTACATTTTTGCTATATTTCCCATACTATATATGATCTATGACGACAAAGAGATGCACACATGCATTGTCTTACATTCCATGGTTCCATTCTGATACACGATACTAATTCAATGACATATCAATTTGATCTAGAAATGAATCAACAAAATATTATTATTTTAGGTCTAAATTTTTATCTTTTGTGAGTGCAGAAAACAACCATCCTTTATGTATACCCTTTCAAATCCAAATAAAATTTACAAATTAAAAATTTAATTTTATTAAAAAAAATTATAAATTAATAACAAAATTAATATTTTTGTATATATAAAATAAAAATGAGAGGCATTATTATTACTGATCAATAAAGATATCTATCAATAAAAATTTCTTAAAATAAAAAGAGGGGGGCGAGAAGATTTAATTTTATGGTAAAAAATTCATTCATCTCAGCTATTTCACAAGAAGAAAAAGACGAAAACAGAGGATCTGCTGAATTTCAAATAGTTAGTTTCACCAATAGGATACGAAGACTTACTTCACATTTAGAATTACACAAAAAAGACTATTTATCTCAGAGAGGTTTACGTAAAATTCTGGGAAAACGCCAACGACTGCTGTCTTATTTGTCAAAGAAAAATAGAATATGTTATAAAGAATTAATTAATCGGTTGGATATTCGGGAGTCAAAAACCCGTTAATTTGAAGAGGCATTTTGAATTATTTGATTTATTAGATCGTGAATTTTAATGAACTTTTTTTCGTTTTCAGCAATTCATGAAAGAATGAATCGAGGAAAAACCGATGAATATACCAGCTACAAGAAAAGACCTCATGATAGTCAATATGGGCCCCCACCACCCATCAATGCATGGTGTTCTTAGACTCATCATTACTCTAGATGGTGAAGATGTTATTGATTGTGAACCAATATTGGGTTATTTACACCGAGGGATGGAAAAAATTGCGGAAAACCGAACAATTATACAGTATTTGCCTTATGTAACACGTTGGGATTATTTAGCTACTATGTTCACAGAAGCAATAACCGTAAATGGACCGGAACAGTTGGGAAATATTCAAGTACCTAAAAGAGCTAGCTATATCAGAATAATTATGTTGGAGTTGAGTCGTATAGCTTCTCATCTGTTATGGCTTGGTCCTTTTATGGCGGATATTGGTGCACAAACTCCCTTTTTCTATATTTTCAGAGAAAGGGAATTAGTATATGATCTATTCGAAGCTGCCACCGGTATGAGAATGATGCATAATTATTTTCGTATCGGAGGAGTAGCGGCCGATCTACCTCATGGTTGGATAGATAAATGTTTGGATTTCTGCGATTATTTTTTAACAAGAGTTGCTGAATATCAAAAACTTATTACACGAAATCCTATTTTTTTAGAACGAGTCGAGGGAGTAGGCATTATTGGTAGAGAGGAAGTAATAAATTGGGGTTTATCGGGACCAATGCTGCGAGCTTCCGGAATACAATGGGATCTTCGTAAAGTTGATCATTATGAATGTTACGACGAATTTGATTGGGAGGTACAGTGGCAAAAAGAAGGAGATTCATTGGCTCGTTATCTAGTCCGAATTGGTGAAATGATAGAATCTATAAAAATCATTCAACAGGCTCTGGAAGGAATTCCAGGGGGACCCTATGAGAATTTAGAAATACGATACTTTGATAGAGAAAGGAATCCTGAATGGAATGATTTTGAATATCGATTTATTAGTAAAAAGCCTTCTCCTACATTTGAATTGCCGAAACAAGAACTTTATGTGAGAGTCGAAGCCCCAAAGGGAGAGCTGGGAATTTTTCTGATAGGGGATCAGAGTGGTTTTCCTTGGAGATGGAAAATCCGACCCCCGGGTTTTATCAATTTGCAAATTCTTCCTCAGTTAGTTAAAAGAATGAAATTGGCTGATATTATGACGATACTAGGTAGTATAGATATCATTATGGGAGAAGTTGATCGTTGAAATGATAATTGATACACCAGAAGTACAAGATATTGATTCTTTTTCTAGATTAGAGTTTTTAAAAGAGTTTTATGGAATTATATGGGTGCTTATTCCTATTTTGACTCTTGTATTGGGAATCACAATAGGCGTACTGGTAATTGTATGGTTAGAAAGAGAAATATCCGCAGGGATACAACAACGTATTGGACCTGAATACGCCGGCCCTTTGGGAATTCTTCAAGCTCTAGCAGATGGGGCAAAACTGGTTTTCAAAGAAAATCTTCTTCCATCTAGGGGGGATACCCGTTTATTCAGTATCGGGCCATCCATAGCAGTCATATCAATTTTAGTAAGCTATTCAGTAGCTCCTTTTGGCTATCACCTTGTTTTAGCGGATCTCAATATCGGTGTTTTTTTATGGATTGCCATTTCTAGTATTGCTCCAATTGGACTTCTTATGTCAGGGTACGGGTCAAATAATAAATATTCCTTTTTAGGTGGTCTACGAGCTGCTGCTCAATCGATTAGTTATGAAATACCATTAACTTTATGTGTGTTATCAATATCTCTACGTGTGATTCGTTGATACATAGACATAAACTTTTCTTTATTCCTTCCTTTCAAAGAAAGGGTTGGAATGAATTAAGTAGATGTAGATATCTTCATTTTTTTTATTCATTATTCGGGTTGATGAACTAAATCAAATAGTTATATGAGTGAAAGAAAACAGCTTATATATAAATTCGCAGTAAAAAGATTGAGTCTCATTTTCTATGTATAAGAGTTAGAGAGTTAAGCGGAAATAAACATAAACAGAAGCGACCGTTTCCCCCAAGATTGGTTGATTAATCATCCTGACTTGAAGCGGGCTCAAAAGATCAACCATATTGAGTTTTCACTATCATTTGTATGTATTACCACAGGGGGGGTTGAACAAAAACGAGTGGGTGGTTAGAAACACCAAGATATGTAAAGGATTAGTAATGGAGATTATGTAAATTCTCCAAAAGGACATTTTTACATAATATACAAACAAAGAATACTCATTGGGGCTTTAAGTTGGTAGAAATGATCAGGCAATACTCCCCACAACACGATTCCAATCCAGAGTATGCTCCTATCCACCGATTAAATAAATAACTATTGGGAACGAAATAATCCTTTACTTTATTTTGTAAGCCCCCTTTTTCTCAGAAATAGAAAGAAGAATAGGAACGAAAAAAAGAGAAAGAAATCCAATTCCAATAAAAAAATAAAAAAGATACCTTTTTTATTTCCCAGATACATATTAATAGATATAGAATTTGTGTCATAATTCATGAATTAATTATAGAATTTTTTTCGTACGTGAAATAAACGGGTTATTGATATTTCTACAATAAGTATTTTATTGAAGAATTAAGTTATTACTCAACAAAGAAGAATTAAAATTCTTATTGAAATTATTAAAGTTAAAGAAAGGGTGAGATCGATTCAGAAGTACCTTTTTTATTTATTATTAAATAATTATAACAGACAGAATTCAATTGGTCTAATTTAGGACCGTCCAATAGATTTTGACTTTATCCATCCTACAAACGTACCAAGATAAAATAATACTGACGCGATCCTTAGATTTATTTCTGGCCTTTAAGGAGCCGTATGAGGTGAAAATCTCATGTACGGTTCTGTAATAGCGATGGTAACAGTAATGGTATCACCGACTATAATTATCTAACAGTTCAAGTACAATTGATATAGTTGAGGCGCAATCAAAATACGGTTTTTGGGGATGGAATTTGTGGCGTCAGCCTATAGGGTTTATCATTTTTATCATTTCTTCCCTAGCAGAATGTGAGAGATTACCTTTTGATTTACCCGAAGCAGAAGAAGAATTAGTAGCAGGTTATCAAACCGAATACTCGGGTATAAAATTTGGTTTATTTTATGTTGCTTCCTATCTAAACCTATTAGTTTCTTCATTATTTGTAACAGTTCTTTACTTGGGAGGTTGGAATATCTCTATTCCGGACATATATGTTTCTGAGCTTTTTGAAATAAATAAAACATGTGGAGTTTTTGGAGCGACAATTGGTATCTTTATTACATTAGCTAAAACTTATTTGTTCTTGTTCATTCCTATCACAACAAGATGGACTTTACCGAGGCTAAGAATGGACCAACTATTGAATCTTGGATGGAAATTTCTTTTACCTATTTCTCTCGGTAATCTATTATTAACAACTTCTTCCCAACTCTTTTCACTGTAAGGTAAATTTACAACTTGTCTCAAACAAGAGAAATAAACAAACATAAAATTATTCATAATATATATTAATGATATGTTCTCTATGGTAACTGGGTTCATGAATTATGGTCAACAAACAGTACGAGCTGCAAGGTACATTGGTCAAAGTTTCATGATTACTTTATCTCACGCAAATCGTTTACCTGTAACTATTCAATATCCTTATGAAAAATTAATCACCGCGGAGCGTTTCCGCGGTCGAATCCATTTTGAATTTGATAAATGTATTGCTTGTGAAGTATGTGTTCGTGTATGTCCTATAGATCTACCCGTTGTTGATTGGAAATTGGAAACTGATATTCGCAAGAAACGGTTGCTTAATTACAGTATTGATTTCGGAGTCTGTATATTTTGTGGTAATTGCGTTGAGTATTGTCCAACAAATTGTTTATCAATGACTGAAGAATATGAACTTTCTACTTATGATCGTCACGAATTGAATTATAATCAAATTGCTTTGGGTCGTTTACCAATGTCAGTAATTGACGATTATACAATTCGAACAATTTTTAATTCGCCTCAAAAAAAAAAAAAAGTAAATCTCTTGATTAAAGAATAATTTATAATTACTTTACTAAGACTATTACTTTACTAATAAATAATACTAAGGTTCATTTTTTTTTTTGATCTAATCTAAAGTAATCGGGTTTCTTTCGTTTTGTTTGGTCAATAACTACAAATCCCAACTGTTGATTAGTTGGTTAAGAATCACGTCTTAATTTGGATTGAAAATCCATTAATTAATATATCTGTAATTATTTTTACATATATAGTTTCAAATGAGAACTACTCTTTCAGATAACGAATTAAATTAGTCCAATAATTGTACTTACATTTATTCATATCCCTTAGGATTTAATTAGGAATTGCTCAAAAATTATAATTTTTTTCTGTTCGGATTTCAATAAGGTCATGAAAAACATTTAGATTTATTTATCTCTTATTTTACATATAATGGATTTGCCCGGACCAATACATGATTTTCTTTTAGTCTTTCTGGGATCGGTTCTTATACTAGGAGGTATGGGAGTGGTATTATTTACCAACCCCATTTATTCTGCCTTTTCATTGGGACTGGTTCTTGTTTGTATATCCTTATTCTATATTCTATTAAACTCCTATTTTGTAGCTGCTGCACAACTCCTTATTTACGTGGGAGCTATAAATGTTTTAATCGTATTTGCTGTGATGTTTATGAATGGTTCAGAATATTACAAAGATTTGAATCTTTGGACCGTTGGGGATGGGGTTACTTTGCCAGTTTGTACAAGTATTTTTGTTTTACTCATGATTACTATTACAGATACGTCATGGTACGGGATTATTTGGACTACAAGATCAAACCAGATTATAGAACAAGATTTGATAAGTAATAGTCAACAAATTGGAATTCATTTATCAACGGATTTTTTTCTTCCGTTTGAATTCGTTTCAATAATTCTTTTAGCCGCTTTGATAGGTGCAATTGCCGTGGCGCGACAGTAATAAATCTATAGAATTGGCAACAGCAATCCAAATTAAACTGTGTTCTGTTTTATTACATTTATTTCCCTTCAATTAAAGGTTCTTTATGTCTAAAATATAAATTATTTTATTCAATCTATTCTATTACCAATAGAATATATTCCTTTGTTCCGTACTTTTTTTTATTCTAGTCAATTGAATCTGTTTAATTGTTGTTCAGTTCATATTGAAATGAATCGAAATTGATAAGGAGTTGGTCAATGATGCTCGAGCATGTACTTGTTTTGAGTGCCTACTTATTTTCTATCGGTATCTATGGATTGATCACGAGTCGAAATATGGTTAGAGCCCTTATGTGTCTTGAACTTATACTGAATGCGGTTAATATAAATTTCGTAACATTTTCTGATTTTTTTGATAGTCGCCAATTAAAAGGAAATATTTTCTCAATTTTTGTTATAGCTATTGCAGCCGCTGAAGCAGCTATTGGTCCGGCTATTGTTTCGTCAATTTATCGTAACAGAAAATCAACTCGTATCAATCAATCAAATTTGTTGAATAAGTAGTATTAATAATCATATAAATTATAATATTCATAAATTATAATTACCATGACCATACATTACGTATAATACATGTTTTCGAAAATGTAAAAAATCAATGTAAGAAATCAAAGTATCTTGGTTCTATCGCACGGGTCGATCCAGAAGTAGATTGATTATAAAAATTCTGATAAATTATTGATTCATCTGGTGTCTAAATATATGATTCATTTACAAGTTTACTAGATCGAAAATTTCTGACATTTAAAAATTTATAGATCCAATGTCACATTCAGTAAAGATTTATGATACGTGTATAGGGTGCACTCAATGTGTGCGAGCCTGCCCAACAGATGTATTAGAAATGATACCTTGGGACGGATGTAAGGCTAAGCAAATTGCTTCCGCTCCAAGAACAGAGGACTGTGTCGGTTGTAAGAGATGTGAATCCGCCTGTCCAACGGATTTCTTGAGTGTTCGAGTTTATTTATGGCATGAAACAACTCGAAGTATGGGTCTAGCTTATTAATACGTTCCAGAAAACCCTACTTGAAATACATTTTTTTTTTTACCTTTACCGACAAAAACCCGCGCTCAAAAAATATTTATTTTGAGCACGGGTTTTTCTGGTCCAAGTTTATCTTGTTTTTACCATGAATTATTTTCCTTGGTTAACACTAGTTGTAGTTTTGCCAATATTCGCGGGTTCCTTAATTTTCTTTCTCCCTCATAGAGGAAATAAGGTAATCCGCTGGTATACTATATGTATATGTTTAATAGAACTACTTCTAACAACCTATGCATTCGGTTATCGTTTCCAATTGGATGATCCATTAATGCAACTGACAGAGGATTATAAATGGATC